AAAAAAAACAGGGAACAAGCCCAGTATAGGGCTTTGCAGGGACCAGTTCGGAGTACTCAGTGGTGAGGAAAGCAAGCTACTGCTTTCCTCAGTTCGGAGTACTCAGTGGTGAGGAAATGATACCTATATTTTGTTACTCTAAAGAGTAAAAAATATGGGTATCATTGGTTTATACTTTTCTATATTTTATGTGGAAAGAAATTCATTTATAGACTAAAGTTGGTTCGATGGCTCTTTAATTTTCTTTGTACCGCCCTTCGCCAGTGCGACAAAACCGCCGATTGGTGGGAGCGGTTAGTTTATTTAAAAAAAGCGTTGGTTGCTATACTTCGGCTCTATAAAGAGCTAATGGACTACCATTCTAGCAAAGACCGAAAAGGATAGCCTATCCGGAAATTCTATTTTATTGATTTCTTTGTTCCAGGACAGGTGAGAAAAAACTGATCGGATCCAATACCAAGACGACTTCTTTCTCAGGAAGCGCAGAAAATCCATTCGGAAGGTGGGAAGGCTTACCTTTCTCTGGTTCAGCCTCCCTGGATCTCAGGAACAGCCGATTTCTCAATAGGGCCCGACGATCAAATCCTCGAACAGCACCTATACATGCAGGCCCATACCATAGCTCCGCTTTCGAGTAAGCTCCGGTGCCTTACTTTCCTTTAAAGAAGATGGGATTATTAAGGTTTGGCCTCGGTTTTTTGAACAATGTTGTGGAGGCACATTTATTACGAGATTTGGATGTTAAGGAGGAGGCTGCTCCAGATCATCAGAATCCCTCCTCTGCCTTATCCTGGCCGGCTGCGGTGTCCCATTGATCTAACATTTCAAGGCATCTATGACAATCTCATGCTTAAGGCAAAAAAAAACAGAAGCAGACTGATTCATAATTTCATTTACAGAGGCATTCTTCAACCAAACTCAAGAGACCTTTGAGCTGAAACAGAGAATCGCTAATAAGATAGTGGAGCTGCAAGGAGCAAGAGGGGAGTGGGTGAGGGTTAAGTTAAGGCAAGGCTGGTTTATCGGGTACGACTAATTCGTTACAATACTTAAATAGTGGATTTCGCTTTAGGAAAGCGAAATATTACAGATCTGTATTGCTAAGAGTTAGCAGGCAAAATAACTCTGTTCTCTCTTGTCCCAATCGCTTCAATCACTCCTATGTCACCCACGGAGCGGTAACAAGGGATTACTTTACTGAAAGCTTAGTAAGGCAAGGAACTTCTTGCTAGACTTCTTGGAAGTAGTGCTTTCTTCTATTGTCTCATCAGGGTTTCCATCCGAACTAGGAGAAGAAAGAAAAGTAAGTAGTCAAGGAAGGCTTCTTTTGAAGAGTTTGAGGAGCTAGCCGGGTATTTACTCGATGAGACGAAAGAAGCAAAGAGCCTCCTCATAGCACTACTTCTCAGAGATAGAGTTATTGGCTAAGAAAGCAGTCTATAGTTAAGTTTTCAAGGGTAAGACGAGTGATGTTTTCACAAGTAAACTACTTCTCTGCCCTTGCGGTGCAGTCTCCGTACTAGCGACTGAGCTACGGATACGATTTCGGAAGAAAGAGTCATTTTCTTTATCGCCGAGCTGAGCGGGAGGGAATACTACTTATTAGACGGACAGTATTTCCACGCTTTGTTCTTGATGTGATGTACCGGAATTATAGAAGATGCAGCAAAGCAGACTTCCCCTTTGACTACTAGTGAAGAAGTCCTTGTATGGCTTGAAGCAGTCTCCCCGTACAGTTAACTCCTCCTCTGCTTTCAACGAGCAATCCGGCTGCATTTGTCTCATCCGAGCACTTCGAATTCGGCCCAGGGAGGTGGGCCTAAGTAAGGTCCGATTACTCTACTCAGATTGACTTTGCCCCTCCGAAGCAATGAGAGGGTACAATTCCGACGAATCACTGAGCCTACTTCCCGTTCTGCATCGTTTCGCTCCATCGTCCGCAGGTTCCTCGGCGGGGCGTGCAACTCCGCTTAAGCCTATCCTGTAGTAATAAGGATAGTCATTTCCTCGGGAGGCCAACTCCGTAGTCCTGAACGTTGTTTTCGCATGGTTACTACCCTTGCGCATCCATTTCAGTTCCCGAGCCAGTCTTGTTGCCCTTCCATATAGATCGTCGTGCCATCTTATTTACCGCGCACCAATGTCGCAGTGCTCTAGAGCCCGCTTTCAGTGTCAACGCTATTTCACTTTGGTGAGCAGTAAGCCACTCCTGATAACGTCCCTGTTCAGTCCGGTTCTCAAGCCGGTACTCCTGCAGAACGGTCTTGCTAATTCCGCCAGCTCTGCTAAATGCCTTATTCAATGGCTAGACGCTCCCGTCTTCCAATAGAAATCAATAGGAAAGTAGTCAGTCCGAATAGTATGTACCGAACAAAGCTCAAGGCGAGCAGTAGAAAGAATCTGCTTCCAAGCGTCGCAGGTTATCTCTAGTTACCCGAAGGCCTACTTCCCGTTCCCCAATCCCAATGGACAAACCCCCCGGCCTAGAAGATAGATTATCAAAGGAAAGTAAGGTGTACGCTCTTTATGGGTGGGGAATCCGGGGCCTCGTAAACTCGGTACGCTTAAAAGCTCCTCGCTTTTCTTCAATTATAAATAAATAACCACTTTAATGGATATTTATAGCATCATTCAAGTAAATACAGATTAAGATCGTAAAAACATAAGCTTGTAATATAGCTACACCTAATTCCAGACCGGTTAATGCAATAACTATAAATAAAGGACCAAGATCTCCTATAAAATACAAAATCTCATTCATACATAGCATAGTCCAAGCGAACCCACTTAAAATCTTTACTAAACTATGACCGGCCATCATATTAGCAAATAAACGTATTCCTAAGCTTAATGCGCGAAAACAATAAGAAATTAGCTCAAGGAGTACTAAAAAAGGTGCTAACGGCAGTGGGACTCCTGCGGGTAAGAAGAAGCTTAAAAAATGAAGCCCATTTCTTTGAAATCCCACTATAGTAATGCCAATAAAAATGGAAAATGAGAGACCCAAAGTAATGAGAAAATGACTTGTAACTGTGAAGCTATAAGGTATCATACCCTGAAGATTACAAAATAACAAAAAAGTAAAAGTGACCAAGATGCAAGGGAAAAACTTTTGTTTCACTTTTCCGGAAAGACCACCTATTTGTTCGTTTACCAGGTTCAGCACGAAATCATATATAAGCTCTACCAAGGATTGCCAAGCATTTGGTACTAAGTTTCCTCCTCCCTTTCTAGTAACAAAATGAACCAGAAGTAGGACCAAACTGAGAGTTAGCAGCATAAACAAAGATGAATTTGTGAATGAGAAATACAAGTTTCCTATATTCATAGGAATCAATGGGAGAATGGCAAATTGCTCAAGTGGGCTGTTGGGCGTAAGAAAGACTTTTTTTTTTTTTTCATCCCGCTCTAAAAATGAAGAAAGACTTTTTTAATCGCCGGTTGGTCCAACCAAGAAAGGCATGGGAGTCTTTGGGCATTAATGAACAGAACACTCAGTCAGCTTTTTTTTTCATTTCGCCAACTCCTTAGAATATGATATTTTTTATTTAACCAAATCGGGTCTAAAGTACAGTTTTTTCAAGTGTGGTGTGCTTTGGTGTAACCGGGGGCTGGGGCCAAAGAAAGACTGTACCGGGTGTCCTTTCCTCTCGTCAGGCAGCTATCTCGAGCTCACTGAACACTCACTTAATCCTTCTTCTTTTTAGAACTTTTCCTTTAGCTTTGTGTAATTGAGCTTGACTTAGTTGGTTTCAAAGGGGCCCCGTGGCAGGCAACCAAGTCTGCTAACCTTCACTCCTTTTTTTCTGGTACTGCTTGCTGAGATCGGCATAAAAGATAGGGATCGGATGGAGGGATTTATCAACCTTTATTTCTTTCACTTGAACACAGAAGTGAGCTACCTCTATTCTATTTGAAGTAACGGATTCACCTGCCTGCCTTAGACAGAGACAAAGCCTAGCTTTCTTCCTTCACTTATGAACTAGAACCATCCCACAGATCAGATTTCAAACCTTACTTGAAACTCTTTCTCTCCGTGCCTTATGAACATTGATTTGCCCTCGAGTAGCTGAACTAGGGGAACTCAAAACTAGCTACTAGGAAAAAAGACCACTATTTGAACATCAAGCTTGTGGACAAGTTGCTTCCCTTTCTGTGCTTTTAGGCTGGCCTCTTCGATTACATTCCTTTCTTGGGTTCACTAGAAATGTCATCTCTCTCTTCCTGTCCGATATCAGCCATCACATCAAACCCTGTCGGATAGAAGCCTACCTACTATAACCGGCTCATCTGTTTACCCGAGTTAGACCGCTAGCATCTTACCTTACATCAAGAGTCCCTACCCCCATCTTTCTCTATCCCGTCACGAGCAATCGAATGAGTTTTGGGAAATGTGAAAGAAAAGAAGATAGATGCCCGGTGTTTCATTCAAGCTTTAGGCTTGGCTTTGCCACCATCTTTCTCTTTCTTGCTGCTCCTTTCTTCCTTCTTCTTGTTCTTGCCCTTTGACTTGGGCTTACTGGCATCAGATTCGGAAGACTTCCCAAGCTTATAATCAACCAAACTGTCCGCAGCATCCATGGCAGAGGGCAAATCCTTCACACCCTGCCTCCTTAGTTCCATCTGTGCCCACGATTGGAGACCTGACATGAAATTGAAGAGCTTGTCCTCCTCGGACATATTCTTGATGTCAAGCATCAAGGAACTGAATTCTTTCACATATTCCCTCACCGTGCCAGTATGCTTCAATTTCTTGAGTGAGTCTCTTGCAACCCATGCTGTCTTGCAAGGAAGGAACTGATCCTTCAATTCTTTCTTCAAAACTTCCCATCTTTCAATCTTAGGACGGCCAGCATAAGCATCATCCTCCATCCGTCTTCTCCACCAGAGAGTAATGAATACCTCTCTTTACGTGAAGGAAGGCGGGCAGAGAGCCGGAAAAGCCATATTTACCGAGTAGAATGAATGTATGTAGATTGGACGGCAGATCAGGGCAAGTTAAAGAGCATGTGAAAGCAGAACCAGTCCAAAGACCATAAGAGGGCTTGAACTAGCGAGATAGGCTCAAAAATAGGAAAAAAAATAGAATTCATCACTTAAAATAAGAGAAAGCTTTTACTCACCTCCCCGAGTGGGGCTTCTCCTCTCCAAATAGAGCCTCCATCACATGAAATAATATTTGAGATGGAAAGCGGTCAGTTGCCGACTTTAGGTCGAAACTGGACACGTCATTTCCAAAACGAACATATTTCAGTGGGGCGGTCTGGTTGAAGGTACCATCACATGGGATCCGGCGTAAAACAGCCATAGCCCAGTCATGGTAAGGCATTAAGAGACACTGCTTAACATAGTTACCTATAATAAACAGCCTTCTCTTTCCACCTCCCACAATAACAGATGCCAACTTCCCTTTACGTATTTCTTGCCCATTAGGCAGAGTACTAAAAGCTTCAGCCATGGTTTCCCAAAAAGGTCCACCATTATTGACCTTGCTAAAGTGATCCCTGTTAATGTTGAAATACATATCAGGCCTCCTTAAATGATCTAATGGATACCTTATCCAATGTTCAAATAAAAGAACAGAAGAAAAGAGTTCCATGAGTGACTTCCCAAAGTAGAGTTTTAGCATAAGCTGAAACCTCATACTTCCAGGATGTCAGAAAAGACGCCTTTCGACGCCTATTCACCATGTTAGGAAGAGACTTCCAAGTTGGCCGCCAAGACAAACCCTGCATAAGGGGTATTGTCTCGACCCAGGGAATGTACGTCCTTATCAGATGGGGCAGTAATGCCTTCAACTGAAGAGCGTACACCTGAACTGATACGAAATCGGTCGTCTTGGTTATACTTTCAAAGAGTGATGCAGATGGTCTTGCGGCCACCTTTATCAACTTAGAGAGAGTGAACCAAGATAGATACAATTTCACAATCCGATCAGACCTTTCAACATCATTGCCAGCTATAATCTTTCTATGAAAAGCTGGAATGATTCGCGGGATCTCTGATCCAGTTAGTGAGACGTAAGGAGACATAACAGAACCTTCTAAACTAAAGGTTCGCTATCAGCATAATAATGCTGCAGGCAAACTGCCGCTTGTGACAGATACGTCGCAGTGAACAGCAAGCCTGATCTTCTTACGAGCTTCAGAACCTCTATTGCAAAGAAGTGAGAAGCAATACAATGCTCTTTGGTGAGGCGACCAGAGATCACTAAAGGAACTTTTAATAAAAGTCCTTTTAGTGACCGAGGACTTTCCAAGGTCCTCCGCCAGGAGAACTTAGGGTACCTGAAATTATAAAATATTTGATTTTAACAATCTATTTAATAATGAAGGTTTTCATTCTAAGCTCGCCACTCGCCTGGATGCGACGCCACGAAGGCGAAGCAAGGGCTGGCGCTTGGGTCTCAACCAAGTACATTGATAAGCTGGGTCAAAAGGCCCGAACTTCAATGCAGAGGTAGAGCTAATCATATACTTTCGTACCGATTAGCTTGCCTCATGTGACACACACGTCACAAAACATACTACTAGAGTAATCTAGTATCATGCTCAGAACGTGCTGGACGTTGAGAAGCGTCCACACCCCCCTCCTGTGAAGGAGGATGGTGCCTACATTATGATACTGATTTACCACCAGAGCTGACCTTTCAAGTAAGGGTCAAGCGGCTTTCCACCACTCAACCACCACTCGAACACTGATGGTGTACTGTCCAGAGGAGCTGAGAGAAAGACCCGGAGTCGTTCCCACATCCTTGATTTCAAAGATGGAGACGACAGCCTACCAAGAACCCTATAACCAGCACCTGACAATCTAAACAGTAGAGCCTCACGCAAGTGAGGATGCTGTCTCTGAAATGCCCGGATGCCGTTACAGGTGTTCAGTGCCGACAGAGAAGCCAAGTAAATAGGTTCTAAATCCTTAGACCCTTCCTAACACATGAACTTCTTGGCGAATTCCAATCCCCCTCGGGAAGAGAGTAAAGATTTCTTCTCAGAAACCTTTACATTCAATCCCTGAAGGATTAGGTAATACTCCCTTGCCACATCACTATCTAGAATGACGACATCGTCACCTAGAATAGCGTATCTCCGATAAGGAACTCTCCTTTTAGGGTTAGCCCTTAATGCCGCCCACCACACCACAAGGTGATGGGTGAGTGCGAAAAGGCTCCAGGAGAGGTAATACCCCAGAGGCTGACCTACAGCAAATTTAACCTGCTGGGGGTCCGATATCGAACCGCGACGATGATAAACAAGCCACAACAGTCGCTGAGGCAACCTCTTCACCGAACATGGCCACCATTCTATGAAAAAGTAATGAGGAAGGAAATCTATCAGTAGCAGACGACAAGTCGTAGCTAGTGACATCAGTCCCTCCTACCACATACTTAAGTGGTGCGGTCTGGTCAAATGTACCATCATTAGGCAATCGACGGAGAACCGTCATCGCCCAATCATGGTAGGGTTTTAAGATGCACTGTTTAACATAGTTTCCTATGATAAACAGGCGTCTCTTACCCCCTCCTACGATCACGGAAGCTAACCTACCTTGATGTATCTCTCTACCACACGGCAGTTTCTCAAACAATTCCGCCATGGACTCCCAGAAGGGGCCCCCGAGATTCACCTTAGAAAAGTGATCTCGGTTGATATTGAAATATCAGTCTGGCCTATCTAGATGGTCCAATGGATATCTAATCCACGGCTCAAAGGATGGACGAGAAAATCTGTCCATGACTTATCTCTCTTATTAAAGATTGAGCATATGCCGCAACCTCATACTTCCATGAAGTCAAAAACGATGGACGCTTTCGTTTCATCATCATGTTAGGGAGAGACTTCCAGGGGGGTCGCCAGGACAAACCTTGCTTAACAGGTATTGTCCGAATCCAAGGCAAGGTAAGTATATAGAGATCAGAGAGGGAAGTAACATCCTCAACTGTTCTCCGTATACTCCGATCGAGGCGAAATTAGTGTCTTCAGTAATACTACGGAATAAGGTCTTACTTTACTAGGCTTTTTAGCCAGTTTGACCAATCTTCCAATAGTAAACCAAGACATATAAAGCTTCACCACTCGTAACTCTACTTATTTATGATAATAAAAGATAATAGAATGTCCTCTCTAGCGGGCTCTCTATTTTAAAGGTGCAGCTCTCTCTATTTGAAAAGGGGATAGATGAGATGGATAGGAATAGAATAAAGGGGAAAACCCTATAATATTAAGTAAGAGCAGAACAAACAAGAGATACCGGGTCACTAATCTCTCAGCTCAGGATGCCCGATTAATTAAAGAGCGCTTTGATTCGCAGTTAGAGACCCTGAGCCTAGATATCCTGATAATGAAACCAGAGGGGTTTGTTTTTTATCGGCGGGATTCAGTGGCTCTTAGCCGCAAAATAAAATATCTATCTGGTGTAGGACCGGGTACTCCTATATCTTTCGAATCCCACTACACTATTGAATGAGACTTCACTTTCTTAGTTCGATCGGAATACGGAGGAGGTTGAGCAAACTTTGATCAGCTAAGAGGGAGACCCCTTAGCTGAGCCAACTAGCTAAAAGCAAGCCAACTCCACTTGTCAAGTCAAGCCTACGTTAGCTATTAGCAAACTACGGAGCAAGTGACTATACTACTTCCATCGCCAGGCGGCACCCCGGGCACCAAGCCCGGCACTCAGGAAACAACACCACGACGAAACGGCCCCACAAAAGCGAGTCTTGTTAGCAGGTAGAAGCAAGCATCTCGAGTCGATAGCCCGGAGGAGAAGAATCTAACTATTGCCTTGAAAGGCTCCTTACCTTACCTGGCTGGTGTCTGGTTGCTCCAGGTCCTCTGGCGGTTGAGGAACTGGATGATTCCGCCCGCCCTCTATATTCCTTCCGTATCGAGACCTAGCCCAGAAGTGAAGACCTACCAACCAATGGAACCTGAAACACCGAGTCCAGGCGTCCCAATTCTGATATTCCTTTCCCTCCGTTGATCGATCATTAATGCACTTCTTTAGGAAGGAGCTGAGAGGGTTCGGACCGGGGTGATTTCGCGAGTAGATGGCCCGGCATTCAAGCAATCAATCATTCTTTCTATCGGAACCTTCGAGACAGTAGAAGTCTGACCTTCCCATCTTCATCTATCGGCTCAGGGCCTCATTAGCGTGCTCGTCTGCGAGCTATGCTGGTTCTGTAGAGTAAAGGCGCGCAACAACGAGAGAGAGAGGCGGGCTTGGCGACCGACCGCGTCACGGCTATTCCATTCCTTCTGTACTACAGTTCGGTGGAGGAACTGTAAGAGAACAATTTCAATCCGTGCTCTAACTCGACATATTCGTCTTAATCATATTCGATCGTATCTTTCTTCTAAATCTTCGACATCTTCAGCGGAATCTTCATCTTTCTTCTCCAGTTGATGATGCATATTCATATTGAACTTCAACCAATGTCACTTGCTCAACAACTGCCTTCTTCCACAGTAGCTTCCTCTCCATCCTGAGGCGAGTCCACAAATAACATTTTGTCCATTTCTTCTGCGTCTGTTGATGATGCTGAAGCGGATTTCACTTCAACGGGTACTGGTAGATTTCCGCTGGTACAGCGGCACTTCTGGCTTAAAGGCTTGCTTTCCTGGCTCCTTTCAAAGGTAGGCTTATCGCCGAGGACAAACCAACCGATCTACGCTCGAACCTCCTTAGAAGACTGACTGGTCAGAAATAGGTTATCCAAGAGGGCTCCACTACGAAGGGACGAATATCGTTTCACATCTGATGAAATTGAAACAACTAATCTAATGGCATATCATATATAGTTTCATCGTCTTGTAGATGTACTTAATAGATGCACTAAAAGTCTTCGATAGAACCCAAAAAAAAGGTGCTTTTCGGTCACCATTGGCTTGGGGCGTCCTCCTCTAACTGAACAACTTCCAAGTCAACCTTCTTTGCTTAAGCGCTTCTCTTCTCTGGGCGCATGCTCTCCCATTGGGAATTTTATATCCTTGTACCACTGAAGAGCTCTGGCTCTCTCAATCAAAGGAAGGTCTCTATCAATCTCCTGGCCGAAGTCAGTGTTGTGTTCAACTCCGCGGGTTGACTGGTTGGAAGGGATTGCTTTCTGCCGTCTGTCTTTCCCTTCTATCTCTTCTCTTAGCAAAGTAGGAAAAAGTAAAACTTTTGGCTTGCGGGCTCAGGGACTGCAGTCAGCCGCTTCCCCTGTAGTCGTCAGCTCGTTCTTGACAGATCCGATCGGGTGTTCATAATCTGGAGTAAAAGGATTCGAACCTTTGCATGCCGGTACCAAAAACCGATGCCTTACCACTTGGCTATACTCCATACGGCCTTGTTTTGGACGGTAGAACGGGGAGAGGGGGAAGGGAGAAGCAGGGCTCGAAGAACGAGCCGAGCCGTGCAAGAACGCGGGGATATTTCAAGTAAGCAGCAAGGTTCTCCCTTTAGGTTAGGACCGACTACAACAAGCTCGCGACTCTAATAGAAAGAAACGGTAAGCTCTCTGCTCTATTTGCTTGCAATGCTATACCTATCAAAGTGAAGTTGGCGAACGCTTCTGTAACCTTAGACTCGTTACGCTGTTCGACTGAACTCGTTGGTTCACGAAAAAACTCCAGTCCACCTCAGCCTGCGATAGCAAGAGGAACACGACAAAGGGAGTCAATGAACAGCATTGAGAGAAGACTTGCTGAAGCAGATCCTCGCGGTAGATGTCCCAGTGACGTCAACTCAAGGAACATTCGAGGGGGCCTTCACGCTGCACCCTAACACTAACTTGAGTTTCTGTTGCTTGCCACAATCCTATGTATGAAAAAGTAACACCAACCAATACTAGCACTAGCAGGGACTCATTCCTCGCTTGCTTATACTTGCTTACTAGTAGGATTGTTTCTCCCTTCACTAAGCTTGCTTAGATTGGACTCCTTTCTATCTATCTCAAATCCTCAGCTTGTTTGTAGTGGTTAATCGCCCCGCCCCATGTCCTTCTTCTTAAGTGAGGTTTTTTCCTTAGTATTACTCGTGGGAACCTGTTCCTATGCTTGTTTATGAATACTCTACCTACTAAAATTTGTATTTCTTAGGTTAGGCTGCTCCTTTATTGCCTGCTTTCTCGATGGGAATTGGTAATACTTGGTCTTGGTCTTATTCACGTAAAAAGAAGCTGGAATGAGATAAGCAAGGGGCTGGCACATCAACCAAATTGCATTTTCCGGGGGTCTTGGTTCATTTTCTTCTTTTTCCTTTCTTCCGAATCCAAGACTTGGTTCAAACTTTCAAACCGTACTTTCTCACTGGTTCATACCATACTATGTTATTTATAAGTGCGTTCTTGGGTCGATTAGAATGCGTCTTATTCCCATTTCTTTTCCTTCTCGTACCCAGCCTATTACAAGCGGGAAAATGGGCTTAGAGCGTGGCCTTAGATGCGTGTTGAGGACCGTGCTCTAATCTATTCTAGCCTCAGTGAGATAGCTCGCCCCGCTTCCTGTGCTGTAGTGATGCCTGACTAGAAAACAAGGATTCTCGGCCAAGCCAAGTAATAGCGTAATATATATATGTAGATCGATTCTATATCTGTTTTCGAAGCCATCCTTCTTTCTCTCAAGATCCTTGCTATCGAGACCGTGTGAGACGGCTGAGTAACCATTTGTGTTGACCGCTAATATCCCTGGTCACATTGCGTGCGGGATGTGTCAACCGGCAATGCGAGGTCGTATAGATCATTTCTTGTTAGCAAGGATTTGGAAGCTTTGGGGGAGAGCTTCACATAGGACGGGAACGGGCGTAGACAAAGAGGATAGATTTTTGATTATACAATTGAGAGTCAAGGATGGTAGTTAGCAACTTCAGTCGGGTTGTTAGCTGTCCACTGCCGAAGGTCAATGTCGGATTCAGTGCCCCTAAGAAGAATAATCCATCAATTCATGTTACGGAACAATAATCATTCCATTCCTGTTTATCCGTGCTGTGGGTCCGATCCATGTAAAAAGGAAGGAGAGATGGGACGGTGAAAGCAAGTGCCATATCCTCTACAAAAGAATGGATTAAGGTGATAGAGTGTGAAAAGATCGCTAGAAGTTTTTAATCCTTAAGCAGTCGACATCTTAAAAGCCGAATTAGTAAGTAAGACGGCTAGTGTTCTGGCCCCAATCAAGACTGCGCCCGTCTTAGGCTTAACGAATGAGGACTCTGGCAGCTTACTTTTTAAAGCTTCACGAGTTTCCTCGTTTTTCGCCCTTTCGGCCGCCTCGAAGTCATTTTTTTAACTTCTTTTTAGCCCATGTGAAGCAGACCGGCAGCCAAATAAATAAGAAAGATATGGCGAGAACGGCCCACATCAGTATGGTCGCACGCTTTTACTCTCCCCCTGCGTATACCCCACCCTCTAGGCCGAGCGTATAAGAGGTTTGTGCAAGAGTGGCTGAAAGTGGCTCCCCAGGTAAAGGGCACTTAAACGCTCTGATCAAGAAGTAAAAAAAAAGTAAAGCGATGATACGGCTTGATGTCTTAGGCCAAAAGGATATAAAAAGGCAATGTTACAAGGGTCAAGCGTACCTTTCGTTCGAGAACGTGATCAGGCAGAAGCACGCGCCGAAAGATGCTCAGGCCAAGTAGATAAGTGGGTTCCCTATCGGCAAATGCCCTTCGACAAAAAGGGAAGACGCAACAATCGTACGTACATTCGCCTTTACGCATTTGTCACTTCTGTAGTGAGAGCTACGATCCCACCACACTTCAGATGTCCAGTCGAACAAAGAACGGGAACAAGGAAAGAAATATTCAATCAACCACGCAAAGAACCGATACTACTACTACAGTCTTCACCAAGACAGCAGGAAGGAGGAGAGTCGAGACAGAAAGCCAAGACAGTCAAGCAGAAACTGAGGAGAAGAGAATGAGGCCCGAATGGACGTTAAAAATAAAAGAGGAAGTAGAGAAGCAGCTAAAGGCAGGATTTCTTGTAGTGACGGAATACCCCAAATGGTTAGCCAACATAGTTCCTGTCCTGAAAAAGGACGGCAGAGTCCGCATGTGCGTTGACTTTCGCGACCTCAACAAAGCCGGTCCCAAGGATGATTTCCCTTTGCCACACATTGACATCTTGGTTGACAATAAAGCGGGGCATTCATTATTATCCTTCATGGATGACTTCTCAGGGTACAATCAAATAAAGATGGCGCCAGAAGAGAAGATATGCGGAAACCTATATATTCCCCAGTGGGGAAGATTTTGCTACCGTGTCATGCCTTTCGGCCTTAAAAAAGCCGGGGTAACATATCAAAGGGCAGCTTGCTTACAACCTTGTTGCATGACATGATGCATAAGGAAGTAGAAGTAGATGTTGATGACATGATAGTGAAGTCTAGGGGCAGAGATGAACACTGTGCGGCATTAAGGAGATTCTCCAGGACCGGTCGATTTAGCACAAGCATAATCCATTAGAACGAGACGGCTCAAATACGTGTTGTGATTGTTCGTGACTGGACACTCAAAAGGCGTTCAGAAACCCTCGTTATTGAGGGCAATGCGTTCTTTTGTTTCACTACCTGACCAGAGGAGAGGGACAACAACGGCTTTCCGGTTCACCAAAACAAAAGGCGCAGGGGGGAGTAGGAACGATGAATACATGAAGTCTTTCCTTTTGGTGATAATGGCACAAGGTTTCATTCTTTATGATGATCTTGCAAGGGGTAGCTAGCGTGCGTGTAGGAAAAGAGACCCCAATCATCCTGTCTCCGAGGCCTAAACAGTGAGATTCGAATCGAAACACCAATCCATATTGTGATTCAAGGCCCTCGGCAATACAAACTTAGCTGTCTAAGCGAGTGGTTTGAGTCTACAAGAAAGGTACCCCATCTTTCCTCTTTCTGTTTGTTAGAGGACAAAGGCGCCATGCTTTCTACTAAGAGTTGGGCCTGCGCTTCCATTAGTAAGGCAGAAAAGGAAGTAAGGAAGGCAGCAGCCGTCTGGATAACGAAAATTCTGTCCCTTCCTTCTAAGAGTATGCCTTTCCAGGCAAGTCAGTGGTAATCCTTCTGTCTGTCGAAGAGTATGCCTGCCCTGTCCTTCCTTCGTTTAAGAAAGTAGGCTGGCAGGTCGAGAGTGGGCGTAAGTACTCCATTTCGTTAGGGCCCTTCCCGTCTGTGTCTGTGCTTTCCTCTCCTTCTTTGCCTTCTTTGAATAAAAAAAGCCAGGAAGTCAGCCAGTCTGTTCTTAATAAGGGTATAAGCCAGTACGGTACGCAAGACGGTAATCCTTCTTTCTAAGAGTCCTAAGTCCTAGGGTCCTCGTAGTCCATTAGGAAGAAGGGAAGCTAGGCGGTGAGTAGCCAAGATTCTCTTCTCTTATCACCCCAAGGAAGCTTTGAAGCTATTCGTCTTTCCTTTACTAAACATAAGGGGATTAGATTCAAAAAGGGTATACTAAGAAGAGGCAACCCGCCTACAGAATAAGTAAGCCCGACCGACGAACTGTTCGTCTCTTTGACACCGAGGATCCCTTTCTATACCGTTAGAATAATGAAAAAAGGAAATCCTCTTTTATCAAATCGTCTGTGCTCACGAATCGATTGTGGAAGCTTAATGAAAATAAATTATCGTAGTATAGTAACAGTCAACACAGTAGCTGTAACGTGACCAGCGCTTTGTCCTTTATATAGATATATATAATAAGGCTGCAACTGCGCTGATTGATAAAGCCTTATTCCCATTCAATTTGTGAGGAAAAACCTCACCTACTCTCTTCCAATGAATTTGCAGCAGAAGTGCACCGGTCGCTTTCAAAGTCTCTTCGGGATACGCGAGTTGACGGTGTGTCTTTAAGAAAAAAGGCACACAAGAACCATAATGGAAAATAAACTAATTCTTCTCGATACAATTAAAACATTATGTCACGGAATCTCCCAGCAACAAACATTTTTTGAGAACGATCAATTAATAAACCCCTTACTTCCAAATGTGGATAACCCAGGCAACCCTGTGGTTCCAAATGTGGATA